TTCCATCTATATCTATTTTGTATCGTTTTGGCGGCATGGCCGAGTGGTAAGGCGGGGGACTGCAAATCCTTTTTCCCCAGTTCAAATCCGGGTGTCGCCTGATTAACAAAAGACTCGGAATCTCTTACCCTCCTAATAGAACTCACTAAATTCTTGCCCGGCAGAAGCAGAGGTAAGGAGCGAGGACTGTCGATACTGGATTTTAAGAATCAGGGGAGGGGGTTCTATAAATTTCAATTATTTCTTCAAAAATCCGGGTGTGGCCCAAACCGGTATTATACCAATACAATATGAATAAAGAAATACTCACTTATTACTGATGCGCTCAGGCTATTGATTTGATTTATCAATCGAATCAAATCTATAGTAAGATTCAATTGTGAGATTCAGAACTACGAAAGTCGGGGACCGTAAATCCGTGTATACAAAGGAAGGTTCCTAAGGGACTGTAAATCCTTGCTCCTAGGATCCAAGTAGGTATTATAGGAAGGACTCTAAATACTTCCTAATTACCTCACCCTACTGGTGTTTACTGACTGAGTCTTGAATTAGATTGGGTAGACTGATGGAGAATCAAATTAGGAGTTGTGGAAAGAACTGAAGATACTTTGTATCCAGATAAACTTACGAGAGTCTCTGAGTGCTCAGGTTTTCAATTTTCAATTAATATTAATATTGTATGGGTGATTGCCTTTTATAGAATATTTATAGAATAGAATCAAAGTAGAAAAAAAAAAAAAAAATTATTTCTTTTGGGTAACCCTGCCAAGAATGTAATAGGGCGTCTTCCGATTGTTTCACAGAAGTAGAGACAGTAAGGCTTAGATGGGAGATAGGGATATGTGATAGATAGTTATCTATCTTGATGGTATATTTTTTTTTTTTTCTACTTTTGTTTATGAAAGGCAACAAAACAAACAATAGGCCTTACTATTCCTACATGTTCCATTAGTAACATCCCCTTGAGACTCCCAAGGAGGTAACTACGTATCTTGCTTGTACTTAGTGCTTCCCGATTCCACAAGAAATCATATAGGGACTTGTTACGAGTGTATTCATTGGGTTGGTTCATCAATAACGTTAGGTCACAATCCCATTTTGACTCTGCACCATTGATTCCACTATTATTAGTGATCAATAATGGAATAATTCCTTTATATTCATAGAGATAGGGGACACAATTCACATGGATATAGTAAGTCTCGCTTGGGCTGCTTTAATGGTAGTCTTTACATTTTCCCTCTCACTCGTAGTATGGGGAAGAAGTGGACTCTAGGGGTACTACTAATTGAGTAATCGAATTGTATCAATTGTTTAATAGATCGTTCTGCAAAGCGTTTTAAAATCAAAATATCTCCACTTCATAAATTCTATTGGAATCCTAAGAACCTTTTGATCAAACAAATATTTCAACGACTGGATTCCCAATGGGAAATTTTTCCAACCGAATTCTTGCTAAATATTCTATTTTGAGGAACCGGCTCTTACTAGAATTATGCATATTACAATGAGGAGCAGCCAACCCCTATTTTTTTTTTTTGATTTGTTTCCCTCTTCTCTTTGCTGTTCAAAGAAGAAGCCATTCTTCTATTACGTAGATATGTACTTTCTACCGAGGCGACATAGACATAGTCGTTGTCCAAAGAAAAGAGGTATTACGAATAACATAATAAAATCTTGCGGGTATGCGTACTTACCGTTTTGTTTTATACTCCTAGGAATCTTATTTATGCTTTATTGACTCGCCTCATGTCATGGTTCAAGCATGAAAAATCGGTGGGGTCTACCACATCCTTTTCAAAATCCGAAGAAGTTACTATAGAACTCTTTGGATCATCTGTTAACGGATCAATCAATTACTTCTTCGTAATGCTAAAAAAAAGGGCTTGGTTTTCTTTTATATAATATATGCCTATGCCCATACTATTCTTCCTCCATTGATTCTTTCGATGGATCCGGAGATTCATATTGAAAATAATTAGAAACCCAGGAATTAGAAGAGTTGACGTTCGATTATTTCAGATTGATCGGGATCAATACAAATTGATGTAGCAAAGAAATAGAATTGGAGTGCTATTTACATGTACATATATATATGATATGTAGGTATATATTGTGGATTGATTTATATCAAGCCCATATCTTTCTACAATAATAGATAGTGTGGTAGAAAGAACTATATGAACCTTTCTACCATACTATCTCATATACTGCTGACTCCAACCCGATCATTTCATTTAAGACTTGGAATTTGAATCCCTTTCTTCAATCGTTGATAAGAACTAATAAGTAAAGTTTCATTCAAATTAATCACTTTGACTAACTGTTTTTACGTAGATGATAAGTAAAAAAGCAGTAGGAACTAGAATGAACAGCGCAGTAGCAATAAATGCGAGAATATTGACTTCCATAATCTCATCGTTTTTTTGCTTCGCAATAACTCGGGATCTAATCCCATAGAGATGATAAGTCTTTCTCCTGTAAATTCAATGGCATGGATTGCATCCTGATGATACTGAATCGTATCAATATCATGAATAACAATATATGATATATCAAATTGATTCATCGTCGAGAATTGAATAGTATAACATAGGAAGATCTTTTATCCATACCGAATCCAAAATGGGATTCCTGGTCCAATCAAGAATCCCATTGAATGTATCATTTCCACTCTTTCTTTTCTATAACCTGCCGTCTTCCTTATACAATCATCCGACCGCCGTTCCATTGGTCACAAACCCCAATGGTAGGGATGAAATGAAAAAAGAAATGAGTTAAGTTCGAAACGAAGTTTTTGTGAAGATCTAATCTTCTTGGAAGACAGAGAAGTGTGATAAAGATTGGTTCGGTATAAAAGATCTAATATAATATTCCGACAAATTCACTATTTTATTTATTGATTTTGTTTTTTCTTCGATGGGGCCATTAAAATATGAAGGAACAAAAAGATCATCCCCCCCTAGAACAAGAGGGGCAGATCTTTGTTTGATCTTTTATTAGTATCCTCTGTCCTTGGATTGGAACTGGGACACATACATCAAAAATTAAGTATGCAATTTTAATGAGATAGAGAAATTGTTTTCAATCAGTAATTTAGGTTCCACAAAATCGGAGCTAAAAAAAAAAAAAAAAAAAAAAAGGGTGGTAGGTTTAATCTTAAAAGTACTCTGTCGGGGCAACTAGTAACTATCTATACTATGATTAAGTTAATTGTCTATCGTACAATAAACGAATACAATTTGTGTATGTGCTCCCGGGAAACCTATGGGTACTCTATTCCATGGATCAGGAGCAATCGAAAAAGACAGACCCGTGCGGTCTCTCTTGAAATCCTGAATAGAGCGATACTACTGATCAATCTACATACGTCTCTCCACCATCAATCGGTACTAGTTGAAGTAATTGAAATTCCCGTATTTCTCCCATGAGAAATGCGAAACGAAAAACACGAAAGAAATAAGGATCCCCTGGGGGATTAAAGGGGATTAAATCCTGCTCCTTGTCTCCCCCTCTTCACAGAAAACGGAAAGATGAGTTGATGGATTCATCGGATTCTAGGTCGGGACTGACGGGGCTCGAACCCGCAGCTTCCGCCTTGACAGGGCGGTGCTCTGACCAATTGAACTACAATCCCGGGGAAATGAGGTGTACAGCATACATACATATTCTTATAATTTCATTCGAACCCTTTCTTTCTATTCTATTTAATTGAAAATCAACGTCTTGTAACAGAAAGACGAGTGATATACTGATATCTACACGGATATGCACTATAGCGAGAGTGACGCGGATTACTAGTAATCCTGTGGATTCTTTTATTGCCAAATCGATTGATAATCAATCTTTCAGTGAAAAAACAAAAAAGGACTCTTTTTTGTTTTTTTCTTTATTCCACTTATATTTACAGATTCTTGTTAATTATTTACAGATTATTATTAATATCGTTAGAAAGATCAAAAACACGCAGGATAAGATAAATAGGGATATAGCAGAAAAAATGGACGGACTCTTTCTTTCTATATATCAGGTATTTATGGAGGACAAATTGGTTATACCATCCTCATGGATCGGCGAATTATTGGGCCGAGCTGGATTTGAACCAGCGTAGACATATCGCCAACGAATTTACAGTCCGTCCCCATTAACCGCTCGGGCATCGACCCAGGAAGAATCCATTCTAGGCTTATTGATAATCCATGGTCAACTCCCTTTCGTCTTACCCCCAGGGGAAGTCGAATCCCCGCTGCCTCCTTGAAAGAGAGATGTCCTGAACCACTAGACGATAGGGGCATACCTGCCCGATCGCCATCATACTATCTATGCTCATAGTATGAGCAGTTTTTTGAAATTGTCAATGCTATGACTAGATCGAAGAATCTTTCTTGCTTACAAGAATGGAATATCATTTTTGGGTTGTTGATTCATGAACCATCCTATGGACAGAGGATAGGATCCTTCAGGGAGTGATTTATCCGACAGAAAAAAGGCAAAGCCCATTCCATTTCTTCAATTTCCACTCGTCGATTCGTTCATCGTTAAGATGAGCTATGCCTATCCCACACTAACACTAAGCTAAGCCAGGAAATTCAGAAACGATAGAATTTTTTTTTTTGATTTATTCAAAAAGGATGATGTAGAACTCGTAAATCTGGAAAGGGATCGACAAATAATCGAAAAGATTCTTTTCTCTATAATAATTTGGTTTAGGGTACGGGTCGAATCCCTTCATCACATGATTCGATGAAATATCTTGGATCTATATCGGATTGATACATGTATCAATCAATCAAGTGAATCTCGTCCGGATGGGTCAATAAAAGCAATTAGGAGCGGCCCTGAAACAACTCATTGCATTGATATTTCTCAAATATAAATGACTCAAACTTCCTAGGTAAATCCATTTTCTTGTTCCTGAATGAGCCCTTATGTATACATGTATATATGTGCATGTAGTACATACATAGGTACATGTAGTAGACTCTATAGTAGCTAGTGGT